TGCAGGACGTATCGACGGAAAAGAAATTGCGCGTGTTGAATGGATCAGAGAAGGTAGGGTTCCACTACAAACCATTCGAGCTAAAATTGATTATTGTTCCTATACAGTTCGAACAATCTATGGGGTATTAGGCATCAAAATTTGGATATTTATCGAGGGGGAATAATAAACCTTATTTCCCTTTTTATTCTATCCAGCAATGGAACAAAAGAAATTCGTTTCTTCTTTTCTGTTCAATAAAAAAAAAATGAACAATTATAAATTATAATTCTATAGGGTTTAATAAAAATTAAATTAATCTTTTGATAAAATTGCTATGCTTAGTGTGTGACTCGTTGGTTTTTTGAGGGTTAGTATAAAAACCAGCCCCATAGTATAAACAAATAACTATAGAAGTAATAACCAACTCATCACTTCGTATTATCTGGATCCAAAGAACCAGTCAAGATATGATATATTGTTCATATTGTTGTAGCAACTGAAATCTTTTTTAATTTATTAAAAAATCTGCTTCTAAATTGTTAATAATAAAAAAAAGAAAGGGTATGGATAAATGGAAGGATGAGAGGAAGAAAGAAAATATTGATGATATATAATTCCAATATGTAAGGTCTATGAGTCATCTCATAAAAAATCTGTGTAATAAAGCATCAATACGGATTCATCATTAAATGGATCTGCTCATCGAACAAAAAATAAAGAGCTTCGAGCCAATAAAGACTAAGAATATTGACTCAAGAACTAATAGCTCCATTGTAGAATTCAGACCTAACCATTAAATAAGAAGCGATGGGAACGACGGAACCTGTGAATTCAAAAGATTCTATGAAAATGAATTTGAATGATTCATTGATCGGGATGGCGGAACCGACCAGAGACCAATTCATCTATTCGGAAAAGTTATGAACGAATGATAGAACTGAAATAGAAATGTAAAGAGTAAATATTCGCCCGCGAAAACTTTATTTTCTTGGATTGCTAAATTTGGGTCAATCCAATACGATAAAGAGTAAAACAAAAAAAAGATTCCTTTTAACATTCTAATATCGATAAATAGAAGAAAAAATAGTTTAGTTATTAATATTAATAGTTATTAATATATATATTTAATTTCATTATTATTATTATATATATCTATACAAACAAAATAGACAAATCAAGATATACAAATTAATAAGATTTGATCTAGATTAAATGAAATCCATGATTCAGTTATTAAAATTAAATATAAATACATCTATGCATAATATTATATCTGAATAGAATTCAAATTGAACTCAAAATCTTTAATTTGAATTTATTTTATTCGCGAGGAGCTGGATGAGAAGAAACTCTCACGTCCGGTTCTGTAGTAGAGATGGAATTCAAAACAAACCATCAACTATAACCCCAAAAGAACCAGATTCCGTAAACAACATAGAGGAAGAATGAAGGGAATATCTTATCGAGGTAATACTATTTGTTTTGGTAAATACGCTCTTCAGGCACTTGAACCCGCTTGGATCACATCTAGACAAATAGAAGCAGGTCGACGAGCAATGACACGAAATGCACGTCGCGGTGGAAAAATATGGGTTCGTATATTTCCAGATAAACCGGTTACAGTAAGACCCGCAGAAACACGTATGGGTTCAGGTAAAGGCTCTCCCGAATATTGGGTAGCGGTTGTTAAACCAGGTCGAATCCTTTATGAAATGGGTGGAGTAACAGAAACTATAGCCAGAAGGGCTATTTCAATAGCAGCGTCCAAAATGCCTATACGAGCTCAATTTATCATTTTGGGATAAAAAAGAAATAGGCCTTACTTAAAAACTTAAAAATAGTGGGTGCAGGTTTCTTTTTTTGGACAAATAATATTTCTTTTTTTCTTCGACCTTTGTATTGTAAAAAACAGATAAAAAAATGATATGATTCAACCTCAAACCCATTTGAATGTAGCAGATAACAGCGGGGCTCGAGAATTGATGTGTATTCGAATCATAGGAGCTAGCAATCGTCGATATGCTCATATTGGTGACGTTATTGTTGCTGTGATCAAAGACGCAGTTCCAAACATGCCTCTAGAAAGATCAGAAGTGGTCAGAGCTGTAATTGTCCGTACTTGTAAAGAACTTAAACGTGACAACGGTATGATAATACGATATGATGACAATGCTGCAGTTGTGATTGATCAAGAAGGAAATCCAAAAGGAACTCGAGTTTTTGGTGCGATTGCCCGAGAATTGAGACAGTTCAATTTTACTAAAATAGTTTCATTAGCTCCCGAGGTATTATAAAATAAGACCACGATATGGTTATAGTAGGGTATTTAAAAGAAATAGATTAAGATTCATTTAGTAGATTTTCTCTCACGTATATACCTTTCAAAATTAATATTTATAAACAAACACGTAAAAAAAAAAAAAAGAAAAACATGTTGATTATATCGAAATTTGGAGGCACCAATAATTTTAATTAATCATGAGTAGTGATACTATTGCTGACATAATAACTTCTATACGAAATGCCGATATGTATAGAAAAAGCGTGGTTCGAGTAGCATCTACTAATATCAGCCAAAGTATTGTTAAAATACTTTTACGAGAGGGTTTTCTCGAAAATGTGAGAAAACATCGAGAGAACAACAAATATTTTTTGGTTTTAACCCTACGACATAGAAGGAATAGGAAAAGGACTTATAGAAATCTTTTAAATTTAAAACGGATAAGTCGGCCGGGTCTACGAATCTATTCTAACTATCAAAGAATTCCTAGAATTTTAGGTGGGATGGGGGTTGTAATTCTTTCTACTTCTCGAGGTATAATGACAGACCGAGAGGCTCGACTAGAAAGAATAGGCGGAGAAATTTTGTGTTATATATGGTAATCTTTCTAATATCCGATATGAAACTTCTTTTTTGTGAAAAAGAAAAGAGAAGGGGTGGGTTCTCTAATAGGGTTCTTCCTCCACTAGTTGATACTTCAAGGGGGTTTTACCTGGAATGAAAGAACAAAAATGGATTCATGAAGGTTTAATTACTGAATCGCTTCCCAACGGTATGTTCCGGGTTCGTTTAGATAATGAAGATATGATTCTAGGTTATGTTTCAGGAAAGATCCGACGTAGTTTTATACGGATACTGCCAGGAGATAGAGTAAAAATTGAAGTAAGTCGTTATGATTCAACCAGAGGTCGTATAATTTATCGACTCCGCAACAAAGATTCGAAAGATTAGGTGTTTTTTAACTTCACCATTTCTTTCGTAGGAATACGATTCGAAATCGAAAATTTCAAGAAACTTATTTTCTTCCAAAAAGTGGATTCAAAATTAAAGTAAGGAGTGGCAAATATGAAAATAAGAGCTTCCGTTCGTAAAATTTGTGAAAAATGTCGACTAATCCGTCGTCGGGGACGAATTATAGTAATTTGTTCCAACCCAAGACATAAACAAAGACAAGGATAATCAAACTCGTTAAAGACCTGATATACAAATAGGGAATCTGTTTTGACATGAAATGGATATATCCATATATCTCTGACTCAAATTTATGAGATCATAAAATATGGCAAAAGCTATACCGAAAAGGGGTTCACGTGGACGTATTGGTTCACGTAAGAGTACACGTAAAATACCAAAGGGGGTTATTCATATTCAAGCAAGTTTCAATAATACCATTGTGACTGTTACAGATGTACGCGGGCGGGTGGTTTCTTGGTCCTCTGCCGGTACTTGTGGCTTCGGAGGTACAAGAAGAGGGACACCGTTTGCTGCTCAAACCGCAGCGGCAAATGCTATTCGTGCAGTAGTAGATCAAGGTATGCAACGAGCAGAAGTCATGATTAAAGGTCCAGGTCTCGGAAGAGACGCAGCATTACGAGCTATTCGCAGAAGTGGTATACTATTAACTTTCGTACGGGATGTAACCCCTATGCCACATAATGGCTGTAGACCCCCGAAAAAAAGACGTGTGTAGAAATAAAAAAGGAAGATATTTGAATAGTAAGAGAAACAAGAGAAATAAATGATTCAATGATCTGATCAAATAATATTATTATGGTTCGAGAGAAAATAACAGTATCTACTCGGACACTACAGTGGAAGTGTGTTGAATCAGCAGCAGACAGTAAGCGTCTTTTTTATGGGCGCTTTATTCTGTCTCCGCTTATGAAAGGTCAAGCAGACACAATAGGCATTGCGATGCGAAGGGCTTTGCTTGGAGAAATCGAAGGAACATGTATCACACGCGCAAAATCTGAGAAAATATCACACGAATATTCTACGATAACGGGTATTCAAGAATCAGTACATGAAATTTTAATGAATTTGAAAGAAATCGTATTGAGAAGTAATCTCTATGGAACTTGTGAGGCGTCTATTTGTGTCAGAGGCCCTGGATATGTAACTGCTCAAGATATCATCTTACCGCCTTATGTAGAAATCGTCGATAATACACAGCATATAGCTAGCTTGACAGAACCCATTGAGTTGGTTATTGGATTACAAATAGAGAAGAATCGCGGATATCTTATAAAAGCGCCAAATACCTTTCAAGATGGAAGTTATCCTATAGATCCTGTATTCATGCCTGTTCGAAATGCGAATCATAGTATTCATTCTTATGAAAATGGTAACAAAGAAATACTATTTCTCGAAATATGGACAAATGGAAGTTTAACTCCTAAAGAAGCACTTCACGAAGCCTCCCGGAATTTGATTGATTTATTGATTCCCTTTTTACATACCAAAGAAGAAAATCTAAATTTAGAGGACAATCAACACATGTTTCCTTTACCCCCTTTTACCTTTTATGATAAATTGGCTAAACTAACAAAAAAAAAAAAAAAAATGGCGTTGAAATCAATTTTTATTGACCAATCAGAATTGCCTCCCAGGATCTATAATTGTCTCAAAAGGTCCAATATATATACATTGTTGGACCTTTTGAATAACAGCCAAGAAGATCTTATGAAAATGGAGCATTTTCGCATAGAAGATGTCAAACAAATTTTAGGGATTCTAG